AAAATTCGGCACACTCCAAGATGTTCTATTTTTACATAAAAATGTATTCGCTCAAGAAGGACTCCAGAAGATATTAATCGTAAAAAAGAGGATTGTTTACAAGGAAACACTAATAGAAATTCGTATTCATATATATATAAATTATATAAGAACCAAAATAGTCTTTTATTTTCTTTTGAAAATACGTAAATAGATTTTTTCGGAATAATGAGACTAGTCCAATTATAATATTCGTGGAGAAGGAACTGCAATAAATGTAAAGAGAGAACATCCTGGATCCAGGATTGAAGCATTTGGACCAAGATTTCCATATGGACGGGATAGGGTATTAGTATATCGGACAGATAATTTAAATGCAATAATTTATCCTCTAAAAAAGGAAATATTGAATGACTAGATTGTAAATTGTGAGATTTTGGTATTTCTTTTTCTTCAAGGGAAGATATTAACTGCAGCGAAAATGGAATTTCTACAATGACTGCAAAACCTTCAGATAGAATCTGAGAAAAAAAATTAAAATAAAAATAATTGTTATGCCCAACAAATAAATTTTGGTAAATATCATTAACCGAATAAATCAAATAATTTTTTTGATACATTCGAATAATTAAACGTTTCACAAGTACTGAACTAAATTTATTGTCATAACCCAAGGAGTTTTGGGGTTCATAAAAAATTGAACTATTTAACCCATGATCATAAGCAAATACGTAAATATATTCTTGAAAGAGAAGTGGATATAGAAACTGTTGTTGCCGAGATCTATCTTCTTCTAAATATCCTTGTAATTCTTCCATTTATATTTCCACGTGAAGCAGAGGTAGAAGGAACTTCTTGAGTTATAAAATAACTGATACATAGTGCAATATGGTCAAAACAGAGTATTATGTATAATAAAGAAGATTATGTATATATACAATAATAATAAAAAACCTGTATGTAAAGGAAAGAGGGAATCCAATCAATAGGTTTTTTTACTCCCCTTTTTCTATCAAAAATGGTTTATCTTCGTTATAATTACAAGAGGATAATGACCCTTTATTTTTGCAACCTGATTGCTCTTTTGATTTTGGAATTAATTATCTTTATCAGTATACTGTTTCTTTTACACATTCGTCTCTAACCCATAATAATCAATATTTAGGATTCATAAAAAAAAAAAAGAATCAATGGTCTCCTCACGGGAGACCCCATCCTTTCCCGTACCAGGGTACCAGGTACTAATCCATTTTTAACGTCTAACTAGATCGGGTAATCATTTAATTCAAATTAAGAACATAAGCTCGTTGCTTTTTGGTTTATCAGAATTGGAATTGGAGCCATGAAGCTCTATCCATTTATTCACTAGACCAAACTATAAATTTTAATTTGTTTTGTCCACTTCCCTACCAAAAAAAATTGTAAGAATTGAGTAAGGATAAATTCTTAATTTCACTTTCATTTTAATTTGAAATTTTTTCAATGAAAATAAAATAATAAATCTATTATTTTATTATATTACGTATTACGACATGCTGCTTTTTCCATTCATTACCTTTGAGGATCAGTCGTGGTCTTATAGACTCTACCAAAAGTCTGGACGAATTTATTGCTTCATCAAAATGTGTAAAAGATCATAGTCGCACTTAAAAGCCGAGTACTCTACCGTTGAGTTAGCAACCCAACCCTTCAAAACAAAAGTTGGATATGTAGATACGATCGAAAAAAAACCAATTGAATTAGACTGCGCGACCCCATCAAAACATTGAACTAAGAACAAATCTTTCTTGTTGATTTATTGATCAATTAGAAAAAAAATGTATAGATCGTAGTAAAAAACACCAAATTCCTAATAGAAATGCCAAAATTCCGACGGACCAACCATTTATTTATACATTTTTTTATTTAACCCAAGTTAAGGAAAAAAAAACATCTTCTATGACAGTAAACTCGGCAATACAAACCCGTCATTTGACTGAAGTGAATTGAAAACCAAATCCAATAATACAGATAGGGTCAGGATAAAGAGATTTCTTTATCTACGATCAATTATATTTGTTCAATATAACATTGTCAATATAAATATGACTAGAATGGTGATAAAACGAATAAAAAACTGAAGTAAATCAAATAAAGATTTTTGTTGGATTGGCACAAACAAAAAAAATATAAATAAATCAGAAATTTTTATAAAATAAGGAAGAGATAAAGACAGACAGGTTTATTCAATCAATAAAGGATAAACAAGATTAATTCCTTGTTTGTTGCTGGATTCCTATAACAGGAAAAGGACAAATTATAGATAATAAATTGTAGGTAAATAATTACACTATATATATTTATTCCTCCCCCCCTTTTTTCTTTATTTTGGTCTTTTTTCTTTTAATTAACTTTTCATTTTAACTAATTAACTTTAACTCGAAATTTTTTCTTTAAATAAATCTGCTTTCCTAAAAATGTCAGAAACAGTTCCTGTTGGTTGAGCACCTTTTTCAAGGAAATATAGAATAGCAGGAACGTTTGAATAAGTTTGATTATTTATCGGATCATAAAAACCCACTTTTCGAAGATCTCTCCCTTCTCGTCGGGATCGAACATCAATTGCAACGATTCGATAGATGGCTCATTGGGATAGATGCACATAAACAATCTCCCCCAGAAACGTATAAGAGGTTTTATCCTCATACGGCTCGAACTCGAGAAAAAAATTTTTCATTCGTACTCATAACTCAAGTTGGGTAATTCTGACATAGTCCCAGGGGAATCCTTAAACATTTATTGAGCCGTCTCTAACCTCTTTTGTTTGTCTCATCCCGAGTCAATTATTCTGATCCCTTTCTTGAGACAATTGAAAATAGTGTTTCCTTGTTCCGGAATCCTTTATCTTTCCTTTGTAAAATCATTGGATTTAGACATTACTTCGGTGATCCTTACTCCTTTTCAAAAGGGCAGCAACATACCTTTTGTTTTTTGTTATTTTTTTCTATATAAATGGAATACCCATAGAAATAGAATACGAAGAATTGATTTCCTAGGATACACCTTTTTATCGAAAAAAAAACTTTTTTTTTTAACTTGTTTCAAGTTTAAACCTTTCGATTTTTTTTATTTTATATTGATATTGAAGATATATTTACAAAGTTGATCTAACTTATTGATTGATTAGCACTAACCCTAGATTCTTCCCCTTGATAAATAAATCAATCTTTTCTACTCGAGCTCCATCACGTACTATCAATCTAAGACAAATTAGATTCCTAATGGAACAGAACAAATTATGTCGAGACAAGAGCATCTTCATTTTTATGGAAAATGGTGGATGTAAAAATCCACAGCCGATCATGTCCTTCAAGTCGCACGTTGCTTTCTACCACATCGTTTCAAACGAAGTTTTACCATAACATTCCTCTAATAAAAAAAAATAAAATTCAATTGAATTTCAAACCACGATGAAATATATTTAACCTTAAATATATTTCATTTAATATGTGTAATTATGAATAGTCATTGGCTCAACAAGCAGTATATAATAGTCCATACTTTCTACCTATGGATAGTTTCTACCTATGGATAGAAAAGTATTCTATATACTTTTTGTAAATCTGGGATAAGGATAAAGTTCAGTAAGGATCAAATTTATTTACCTCGATATTCTATCATATGAATAAAACATATTTATAAAAAAAAAAATACATTCTAAGAATTCAGAACAACTTTTTGTTCTCTTAAATATTTTTTGTTTTATGTGGGATTTTTATGTGGGATACAGTGTGATCCTATCTATCAGAAACAGAAGATAGGATCTGGGACGGAAGGATTCGAACCTCCGAGTAACGGGACCAAAACCCGCTGCCTTACCGCTTGGCCACGCCCCATTTTTATCCTTTGGCACTAGTAAAGACTACTAGTCTTATTAGTTATTGGTCAACCCCCCCCCCCCCCAAAAAAAAATACCCCCAAAAGTACATTACATAATACGTAATACATAATAAATACATATGAAAAATAAATACATATTAAATACATATGTAGCATATTTTTGTTGCTAGGATTTAAGACATATAAATTATATATATAATGTAAAAAATTCATTGATCATTACATAGAATTCAATTAAGATAATGTATGAAAGTAGAATTCCTTTCTTTTTCATTTTTCCCTTATAAAAATAATTCAATAAAAATAAAATTATCTAATACACAAGAACGAAATGTTTGTTATGCTTAATATCTTTAGCTTAATCTGTATCTGTCTTAATTCTGTCCTTTATTCGAACAGTTTTTTCTTTGCCAAATTGCCCGAAGCTTATGCGGTTTTCAATCCAATCGTAGATGTTATGCCTGTTATACCTCTTTTCTTTTTTCTATTAGCTTTTGTTTGGCAAGCTGCTGTAAGTTTTCGATGAAATTTTTAATACTTTGCCAAATAGACTCATTTTGCCAAATCCAAATCGATTCATGATTTATTCGATAATAAAATTCGAAAAATGAATAAGATCGACTAAGTATTACATTCTTATTATAAAATAAACCCTCGATTCAAAAATTTCAATTATTGTATATTAATATTAAATAACCGCAAAGATGAATTTGGATCAGCTTATTTACTCGTTCTCACCTTTCAGTGAGCAAAGAGTTTACTGGGTCTAGGTCCCGTACAATACCTAAATGTCGATATGACAAGAAGTTTTTTGTAAGTTGTAAGTAAGAAAGAAAAATCTTATTACATACAATACAAAGAAATTCGTAAAAATTACTTTCTTTTCCAAAATTGAATTTTTTGCAGGGGGTCGTGTAAAATTAAACAAACAAATTAAACAAAATAGTATATGTGTTGAAAAGAAAAAATAGGTAATCTATTCCCTTTTTCGAAAATAAGATTATTTTGGAGGTTGTGTAATGCTTAGTCTTAAACTCTTTGTTTACACAGTAGTGATATTCTTTGTTTCTCTCTTCATCTTCGGATTCTTATCTAATGATCCAGGACGTAATCCTGGACGTGAGGAATAATTTTTTTTTCTAAACTTTTCTTATTATTTTATCTATTCTATAAATTTACCTATGATAAATTCAAGGAATTTAAATTCCTTTTGAAAGTTCGAAATCGAAAGTATCAAGCAGGTCGAGTAATCAGAGCGAGCGGAGAAAGAGGGATTCGAACCCTCGGTACGAATAATTCGTACAACGGATTAGCAATCCGACGCTTTAGTCCACTCAGCCATCTCTCCAAACTCTAAACGGAAAAGAAAATCGAAATAATTTAAATTAAAGAAATTACGGAGAATTCAATATTTTCTTTATTTTATTTTCATATTTCATATATTATGAATATATTATGAATTAATATTTTCATATATTATGAATATATTATGAATTAATATATTAATATATATTACTATTACATATATATTAATATAATATTATATTATATATAAATTATTATTTTATAATTAAATAAAATGCAATTATAAAATTTTATATTAGGAATTTCCTATTTTTCATTAATATAAAATAAGTAAGTTCAGAGTAAATAAAGAACGAATTTGATCAGGAATTACATTTAGATAATGATTCGAAACAAGTATCTACAATACAATAGAAAGAATACCTTACTTCTTTGATTTTGTACGAAAGATTTATTCCCCCGGCCGAGGCCGGGTCTTAGTTAAGTACCGGCCAGGCCAGTACGTACCTCTTTTTGTCTAGCTTCAATGACCCCTTCAATCCGAAAATACTAGCAATCCAACAAAACAAGGATATATATAGTCTTATTGAAATTTATGTATGTTATTTTAAAAATTCGAAAATTTTAAAAGCTTTGTGCCCTTTACCCTTTTAAGTCCCTGGCTAACAGGACTAAATATGCGTCAACACCATAATTTGGATCCTATCTTGATTGCGTCTCACTCCTTTGTTCGACAAATAATCCATTTATATACAATAATGTATATGTAGCGGGTATAGTTTAGTGGTAAAAGTGTGATTCGTTCTATTAAAAACTTAAATAGTTAAGGGAAGGGGTATCTCCGTTTTTTTCATACTCCGATCAAAAACTTTATTTCTTAAAAAGGTTTAATCCTTTACCTCTCAATAGCATATTTGAGGAAGAACATACATTCTCACGATTTGTATCCAAAGTCCTATTAGAAATTCATTTTTATTTATTAAAAATAAAAATGGATTATGTAGTCGTGAAACATAATTTTTTTGAACTGGATCCAGTCTTCCAATCGAATAAGTATGACTAAGGATCCATGGATGAAGATACAAAAGTTTAGTTCCAATCGTAACTAGATCTTCTATTTTGGTGTTGTAAAAGGGAAATTGAAGCCAAACAAGCTGGAAGAGAGTGGTTTTGGTTTACTAGAACCATCCGCATCGCATATTGTTTCAGCTCGGTGGAAACGAAATTCTTTTCCTCAGGATCCTGCCAGTAAAAATAGAGAACGAAGTAACTAGACTAGACGGATTTCATATAATCCCTCTCCTCTAGAGGGATCATCTAGTAAGCAAATAGTTTTGGATACATTCAAACAGAAAGGCTGACATAGATGTTATGGATGTAATTCTTTCTCTATGAATACATCAATCTTCCATAAAGGAGCCGAATGAAATAAAAATTTCATGTTCAGTTTTGAATTAGAGACGTTAAAAATAATCAACCAACGTCGACTATAACCCCTAGCCTTCCAAGCTAACGATGCGGGTTCGATTCCCGCTACCCGCTACATATTATGTATTATAAATACATGCACCATCAATTTAGATATACATCCTTTTTTCTATAAAGGATTTTCCCGGTAATATCTTTTATATGAACTAAGAATACAAAAGAAGAAAATAGGAATGAAAAGCGTCCATTGTCTAATGGATAGGACAGAGGTCTTCTAAACCTTTAGTATAGGTTCAAATCCTATTGGACGCAATTTATTTACATCCATTTTTAAAATGGCTATACCAAGAAACCTTTTTTGAATCATTCGAATTAGAACTATTTCTCAACGATTATTCTTGTACTAAGAATAGAAAAAAGTGAGAAATTTATGTTTGTTCTTGAAGTAAAAACAGTTCGATCTGTTGCTGAATAACTTCCTTCAAAAGTGATTCCGCTTCCTCGGTGAATGTCTTGGTAGAAGATATAATTTCTTTAAATTGAGGTTTATTCTTTTTTAAGTAGTTGCGTAACTGACCGAGAAATTTCTTTACCTGTCCAAGTTCTATCGAATCTAGATATCCATTCGCTCCGGTATAAATAGTAGCTATCTGTTCTTCCACCGCGAGAGGGTCTGATTGGGATTGTTTAAGCAACTCGCGTAATCGTTGACCTCTTGCCAATTGATTCTGAGTAGTTTTATCGAGATCAGAAGCAAATTGTGCAAAGGCTTCTAATTCCACAAATTGTGCTAGTTCCAATTTTAATTTGCCGGCTACTTGTTTCATGGCTTTAATTTGAGCTGCGGATCCAACTCTGGAAACAGAAATACCGACATTAATAGCAGGTCGGATTCCGGCATTGAATAGA